CTGTTTGATCATGCTTCAATTAATTAAAAGTTTACAAGTTTTTTTTTCAAGTCCTACTTTTTGTTTATCCGATGTAACATAAACATAATAATTCAATTTTTTGAATTGGGGAGAGATGGCTGAGTGGACTAAAGCGTCGGATTGCTAATCCGTTGTACGAATTTTTGTACCGAGGGTTCGAATCCCTCTCTTTCCTTATTCCATTAATTGATAATTTGGCATTTTTTTCTTTTGAACTGATGAAGCTTCTTTTTTTTTTGTTGTCCTTCCTAGTTTCTTTAATTGTTTTTACTAGTTAAAGATGTGAAATAGATAGAGAAAAACGAAAAATATTTTTAAATCCAGCACAAGTAAGGAAAAAACATAAAACAAAAAAGATTTTCTTATTCTTCACGTCCTGGATTACGTCCTGGATCGTTAGATAGGAATCCGAAAATGAAAAGAGAAACAAAGAAAATCACTATCGTGTAAACAAATAGTTTTAGGGTAAGCATTACAAAATCTCCAAGATTATTAAAAAAAAACGAGAGAGAAAGAGAATAGATTCTCTTCTATTTCAAATTATGTTTCCTTTGATACTAAATTTAGAATAAATACAGTGATTTCAAGGAAAGAAAAAAATTAGGAAATTGATTTGTAGTAAGAGTCCAACCTTTCTATAATCATTACCAATAATTACTATTACAAAAAATTTCAATATTGGAATCAAGTATTCACACTGTAAGACTTATCTGATTTTATAAACTTTTAAAATGTTGGAATTTTTGTTTTCGAATAAATTCTGAATTTTTTTAGGACATCATTCAAGATCTTATCGAAAACTTACAGCGGCTTGCCAAACAAAAGCTAAGAGAAAAAAGAAGAGGGGTATTACTGGCATAATATCTACAATTGGATTCAAAAAAGCATAAGCTTCAGGTAATTTCGCCAAGAAAAAACTACTTGAATAAAGGGCAGAGTGAATACAAATACAGACCAAGCTAAAGATATTAAGCATAACAAAAATGTTGTTCTTTAAAAAAATGAATTGTATTTTTGCTTTTTTTTTTATTGTATTTTATTATTTAATATTTTTAATTATATTATTAGATATATGATATGATATCTATTATATTATATGATTTAATTTATTTAATATAATTTAAATTGATTATACAAGTATATTAAGAATTCAATTCAATATTCAAAATTATATTCTAATATGAAATATATATATAGATTAATATTTATATTATATTCTATATCTTTTATATTTTTCTATTCTATATATCTATATCATAATAAAATATAAAATAATTTTCAAAATGGATAATATAATAATTGAAATAGAAATAATTCAAAGATAGATATTCAATTCATATTTCTTATAAATTAATTTATGAATATTCATAAATTAATAATTCTAAATTATTAATTTATAAATGAGTAATGAGTAATAAAACTAAAATGAATCAAATAAGATCAGATTATTTTATAGAATTAAGTTTAGACTTGGAATTGACGAACAACCAATAATAGTATTTATTAGTGTCGAATCGAAAATGGGGCGTGGCCAAGCGGTAAGGCAACGGGTTTTGGTCCCGTTATTCGGAGGTTCGAATCCTCCCGTCCCAGATCATATTTATTCATGATATCTACCAATTTGGATAAAAATTGTATATCCGAATAAAGATTACCCCCCCCTTTTTTTTCTCATTCGTCTCTAATCTAAAGTGAGTCGCTTATGAATATGTAGAATAGAAGATATTCTATATCTTATCTATATAAATTATATAAATCGGGATGTTCTTGGCTCGACATTTTTTGTTCTGTTCCACTAGAACTCATTGTTTGGGGGATAGGAGAGGAATTTATGATGTAATTTGAAAGAAAAAAATGGGTGGTATGTTGCTGTCATTTTGGAAACAATGAAAGATCCCCGAAGTAATATCTAAACCCAATGATTCAAGAAAAAGCGAAAGGATCTTGGAAGAAGTCAATACCATTTTCAAATTGTCTCCACAATTTCTTTTTGAAAAAAAGAATAAGAAAAAAGGAAACCATCCATAGTCTAATTGATTCGCTAATTTTATTGGTTTATTTGACATCATATCATAATTTTATACCTAAACAAAATTTTGAATTTGATCCAGCCGTACGAGAAGAAAACTTCTTAATACGTTTCTAGGAGGTATATTGTTCATCGATATCTATCCTAATGATCTATTGTTTATCGAATCTGATGCTGATGTTTGAGAGGGAAGATATCTTCGAAAAGTAGGTCTTTATAATACAAGAAAGAATCAAACCTATTAAAATCTTCCCATTATTCTAAATTTCCTTGAACAAGGCGCTCAACCTACAGGAACTTTTATGGAACTTTGCCCTAATCAACAAACCAAATTCAATTAAAAATGAAGAGGTTCTTAATAATAATAACTTCTATCATAAATTTATAGAACTCTTTTCTCTTTTATCCCCTCGTTCTCTTGCCTAATTTTTGATTTCTTGTTCTTTTCATAGAATGCTTTTTTCTAAAACCACAAAAATAGATTTTTTTTGATCTTAGAAATGAAAATAAAATACAAATAATAGATAGAATAGATAGAGGTTATAATAGATGAAAAAATAAATTGATAATCACTCAATGAAGTTTCATTGAATGACTATTCATCTATTATATTATATTTCTTTCTATTTTCATCTAACTAGAGGAAAAAAACTCTATTTTAAACGTATTATGGATAAAAACATTCAAAGTTGGCATAATAGTGAGAATTCTAGTTCCAGCAATTTTGATTATTTAGTGGATCGCAGGAACATACGGAATTTACTATCTGATAAAACTTTTTTAGTTAGGGATAGTAAGAGTTATTCCATATATTTTGCTATTGAAAATAACATTTCTGATATTAAATCTAATTGGAATAATAACATTAATAGTTGCATTGAGAGTTATCTTCGTTCTCAAATCTGTATTGATAGTTACATTTTAGGTGATAGTGGTGAAAGCAAGAGTACTAGTATAATAACTAGCACGAATGATCCAAATGCTAGTTATTTAGAAAGTTCTAATGATTTCGATGATTATTTAGAAAGTTCTAATGATTGCGATGATGATTCAGAAAGTTCTAATGATTTCGATGATTATTTAGAAAGTTCTAATGATTTCGATGATTATTTAGAAAGTTCTAATGATTGCGATGATGAGTCAGAAAGTTCTGATGATTTTGATGATGATTTAGAAAGTTCTAATGATTGCGATGATGATTCAGAAAGTTCTAATGATTGCGATGATGAGTCAGAAGGTTCTGATGATTGCGATGATGATTCAGAAAGTTCTAATGATTGCGATGATGAGTCAGAAGGTTCTGATGATTGCGATGATGATTCAGAAAGTTCTAATGATTGCGATGATGAGTCAGAAAGTTCTGATGATTTAAATCCGATGCAAACGTTTAAACATTTGTGGGTTAGATGCAAAAATTGTGATGGATTAAATTATAAGAAATTTTTGAAATCAAATCTTTGTGAACACTGTGGATATGATTTGAAAATGAGTAGTTCAGAAAGTTCTAATGATTTCGATGATGATTCAGAAAGTTCTGATGATTTAAATCCGGTGCAAACGTTTAAACATTTGTGGGTTAGATGCGAAAACGAAGATTGTGAGGGATTAAATTATAAGAAATTTTTGAAAGAAAAAATGGATCTTTGTGAACACTGTGGATATCATTTTAAAATGAGTAGTTCAGATAGAATCGAACTTTTGATTGATCCAGGTACATGGAATCCTATGGATGAATACATGGTCTCTGTGGATCCCATTGAATTTCATTCGGAGGAGGAACCTTATAGTCTTGATTCTTATCAAAAAAAGACAGGATTAATGGAGGCAGTTCAAACAGGCACAGGTCAACTAAATGGTATTCCTTTAGCAATTGGTATTATGGAGTTTCAGTTTATAGGGGGGAGTATGGGATCTGTAGTCGGTGAGAAAATAACCCGGTTGATCGAATATGCTACCAATCAACGTTTACCTCTTATTTTAGTATGTGCGTCCGGAGGAGCACGTATGCAAGAAGGAAGTTTGAGCTTAATGCAAATGGCTAAAATATCTTCTGCTTTATATAATTATCAAATCAATCAAAAGTTATTCTATGTACCGATACTTACATCTCCTACTACTGGTGGGGTGACAGCTAGTTTTGGCATGTTGGGGGATATAATTATTGCTGAACCAAATGCTTACATTGCATTTGCGGGTAAAAGAGTAATTGAACAAACGTTGAATAAGGAAGTGCCCGAAGGTTCACAAGAGGCTGAACCTTTATTCGAAAAGGGCTTATTTGATTCAATCGTACCGCGTAATCTTTTAAAGGAGGTTCTAACTGAGTTATTTCAGTTCCATGGTTTCGTTCCTTTGACTCAAAATGAAAAATAAAGCAGACTCCTCAATGCTTTTTTTTTCGCGAGTAAGTAGTTTTTTAGTTTGTTGGAATCCAATTAAAGATAAGAATTAGAGTCAAAATCCAAGAATTGAATTCATTTTTTTGGAAAGATAGAGGGATTAATTAAATAAGATATTTATTCTTATTATTAGATTTTGTACTTTATGATTATTAATAAATCTTATAAATATTTTCGTTTATTATATCCTATTATATTCTTTATATGACTTATTATGTATACTAAATATCAATATATAGAGCAATATATATATATTATATATATAATTATTATTATTATCTATCTATTCATATATGTTGATTGAGCTATACTTAGTATAAGTCTATATGAATTAATTCTAGTAATTATAGACTATCTTTATTACAATATAATAATAATAAAAATATTAATTTAACAATTAACAAAAAAGAACAGGTACAAATATAAAATTGAGGTACCCATTTTATGATAAACTTGCCTTCCGTTTTTGTTCCTTTAGTCGGCCTAGTATTTCCGGCAATTGCAATGGCTTCTTTATTTCTTTATGTTCAAAAAAACAAGATTTTTTAGATATGGGCAGTAGGGACAACTCTCATATATTTTTTTAGATAAAGTCAAATAGATTTCCTTGGATTTTTATTCGCTTCCATTTTTTAATAATAACTTATATTAGAACTTAATTTTATTAGAATATTTATATAATATTAAATATTCTATATAATATTTAATTCTATTAAAAAAGAAAAAAAACACATAAAAGGAAAATACTAATATCATATAAGCCTTAAAGGGGGTTTAATTTAATATATATATCTAATTCGAATCTAACTATCTAAATAAAATTAAAATATTAAATTAATCTAACAATCAATAAAAAAGAACAGGTACAAATATAAAATTGAGGTACCCATTTTATGATAGACGTTTTTGTGCCTTTAGTGGGCCTAGTATTAATTATAATGGCTGTTTTATTGGTTTATGTTCAACAACAAATTTCTTGGGGGTCTGGACACCTTATGCGTCGCTTCGCAGAAGACGCATGGCTCTACACTGTACCAGGGGCCCGAAAACCAATCAATTTTTTCTGGGCTTCTTTCACTCTTTTAGGTTCATTAGGGGTTTTAGTTATTTCAGCTTCCAGTTATTATGGTCGGAATTTTTTCTCTTTCAATTCGTCCGAATTTCTAGTTCCTTTTTTGCCACAAGGGGTCACGCTGACTTTCTATGGAATCTCAGGTCTTTTTGTAAGTTTTCATTGGTGGCTTCTAATTATGTGGAATGTGGGTAGTGGTTATAATCTTTACGATAAAAAAAATGGAATGGTGCGGTTTTTTCGTTACGGATTTCCCGGAGAAAATCGTCGTATTATTTCCAAAGTACGTGTGGAAGATATTCTGGCCCTCCAATTTTTCGATAACCCAGAACCTCGTAGTGGTGTCCTTTATATGCACACCAGAGAACAGGGGGACATTCCCGTGACTCTTGTTGATGATTATTATGATAGGACTCCGCGCAACATTTTACAAACAGCTTGGGACTTGTCCGCATTCTTGGATGTACCATTGGAAATAATTGTATAAAAAAAGCGAGAATAGATGATCCATTTCTATGAAAAAATTCGAAATGGATATATTATGGGTTCTATTCCAGGTAATAGAACTTATGCTTGATAGAAAGATTATTATCATATATAGTTGACAAATGAGATGAAGCTGAGTTCGATGACAAATGGCAAAAAATAAAGCATTAATTCCCCTTCTATATCTTACATCTATAGTTTTTTTACCCTGGTGCATCTCTTTGACATTTAATAAAAGTCTGGAATCTTGGGTTACGAATTTGTTGAATACTAAAGAATCCGAAATTTTCTTGAATATCATTAAAGAAAAAAGTATTTTAAAGAAATTCATAGAGTTCGAGGAACTCGTCCTTTTGGATGAAATGCTAAAGGAATATCCGGAAACGCGTTTAGAAAACCTTCGTATCGGAATCTACAAAGAAACCATCCAATTGATCACGACGCACAACCAAGATTTTATCCATATGATTTTGGACTTCTCGACAAATCTAATCTTTTTACTTATTCTAAGTGGTTATTCTATTCTGGGTAATCAACAACTCATAATTCTTAACTCTTGGGTTCAAGAATTTATATATAACTTAAGTGACACAATAAAAGCTTTTTCTATTCTTTTATTAACAGATTTATGTATAGGATTCCATTCTACTCATGGTTGGGAACTAATGATTGGTTCTGTCTATAAAGATTTTGGATTTACTCAAAATGATCAAATTATATCTGGTCTTGTTTCCACTTTTCCAGTCATTTTAGATACAATTTTTAAATACTGGATTTTCCGTTATTTAAATCGGGTATCTCCGTCGCTTGTAGTGATTTATCATTCAATGAATGACTGAAAAAAATGATCCAATGAGACAATTATCAAGTTTGTTTTTTTATAGAAAAGCTAAACATTCCAAATTTTACTTATTCTTTTTTCTTTCTACTCGTATTCTTCCTAGATTCTAGGAAAATTATTTCAGTAAATAGCAGAATCATGGATAGGGAACTATGCCAGTAACCTACCTAATCTTATTGTAGAAATTTTCAGGATCAATGATTGGACCATGCAAACTAGAAATGCTTTTTCTTGGATAAGGGAAGAAATTACTCGATCCATTTCCGTATTGCTCATGATATATATAATAATTCGAGCACCCATTTCAAAAGCATATCCCATTTTTGCCCAGAAGGGATATGAAAATCCGCGAGAAGCTACCGGCCGTATTGTATGTGCCAATTGCCATTTAGCTAATAAGCCCGTAGATATTGAGGTTCCACAAGCGGTACTTCCCGATACTGTATTTGAAGCAGTTGTTCGAATTCCTTATGATATGCAAGTGAAACAAGTTCTTGGTAATGGTAAAAAGGGGGCTTTGAATGTAGGGGCTGTTCTAATTTTACCCGAAGGTTTTGAATTGGCACCTGCCGATCGTATTTCGCCCGAGATTAAAGAAAAGATAGGTAATCTGTCTTTTCAAAGCTATCGTCCCACAAAAAAAAATATTCTT